GGGGAAGTGACTTGGACAAAAAGGGAAGTGACTTGGACAAAAAGAGAAGTGACTTGGACAAAAAGAAACGAAGTGACTTAGACAAATCTTGTTTGTCGATAGCCTCGGACCAATCAATCGAATATTGATTAATACGTAATCGATTGAACACTACTTGAAAACGGTTCTTCTGTTCAGAAACGAAATGTTCCAAATGTTCTTGGAAATTCTTGCTCCCATTGGAACATTTGTATCTATATGCATCAGGATCCCGATTCATGGATCTCTCGGTTCGAGAAATAAGAGGATCAAACCATTTCTTCTGACTCTTTTTCAAATTCGATAAATGTTGGTTGATCGTATATTTCATTATAGTTATATGATTCAGAGTATCATTTCCTATTCGATCCCTTTGAATTCCATATTCGAAGTTGCGATCGGATCTATTCATTAAAAAGAATCGATTCGATACATTTCTTATGTACCCATAGGTGCTATATTGGATTTGAATCAGATTTCGGATCAATCTATATTGATTGACTGCCTCCATTATGTTGTTGCTAGCAAATACCGCTGTTTTTAGTTTTGGATCTTCCAAATCATTCCCGCAGTAGATCCGGACCGATTTTTTTCTGATCCTTCGATAAAAAGATTCATTCTCTTCATAAAAAAGAGGAGGTAGAACCAATAAAGATTTCTTTTTCGATTCATCTCTGGAGTTGAATACCTCATTCAAGAATTTTTTTTGATCCAACCCGTAGGAATCAATAGAAAAGGCAAATCCCCTATGATACACCAGATCCGGCTCGGTTATTGATAGAGTGAATAGATCTGCCATTTCTTGAAATCTCTCTTCTGATTCAAAATCGTGGTGTAACGTGTATCCCCCTTTGTTCCGGTCATGGAATAGATGAAATAAATCAAAAAATGGATTTTTTTTCAAGAATGAAATCTTATTGGAACTGTCCATATCCGGTTCATCCTTCGGAACCATATCACATCCCGGATCTGATGAAATAGGATGAATTGAGACGGTATTTTGTAAATACGTAATTATCTTGAATATATCAACCATTTCTTTATTTTCCGATCGCCTGGAAGGGACAAAAGAAACATCTTGTTTTTTCTTCAAAAATTTCTGATCTCTAGTGGACCTCTCAGTAGGATTCGAACCCAGATGAAGTTCTGACCATCTGTCAGAGAAAAAAGAACGAATTGATCTTGTAGGATTCCCAAGAAATTCTTCGATTTCTTCCGGAAGCAGATGATTATTCATCTGCTTCTCACGTTCCGTGAATAGCCGGGACATTGAGGAAGATCCAAAAAGGCATTTCGGGAATCGATCTGATTCTATCTCTGTTCGTTCCGTTTGAAGAAAGGAAGGATCCAAAAGAATCGATCTTTCTTTTAGTTGCTGAATCTCTGTTTGATCGATCAATGTGTGATATTCCGAATCCTCATTTCTAATGGAATCGAAATGATCTATGGATTGATCAGAAGATCCTTTCAATTGGCTAGAATCCCTTACTTGAACAAAAATAGATCTTGTGGAATCATATTGAATATTTGACAATACATTCCGTACCTTGCTAAAAAACCGATCCTTGTTTACCAACCACACATTGTCTAACCAAATCAAATTCTCTCTCGATACGTTCCTCAAAAAATCCGATTCGTGCTGATTCTTCCCCCAACTAACGAAGAGATCTTGGCGGAATTGCCACATATGAAATTGAGCACAATTTTGCAAAGAAATACCCCACTTGTTTCTCGAGAAGAGATGGGAAACATGCTCAATATCATTTGATTGAATAGTTGCCTCAGCTCCTTGTTGTTTGAAGAAAACCTCCCCTTCAATTGGTCTTTTTTCACGAAAAGCAGACATGAGATAACAAATCAAGTCTTTCCCTAAGATTTCGAATAGCTGTCCCGAATTCAAGTTGATTATGTTTCGCTTCTTCCTCGGAGAAAGACGATCAAACAATTCCCAATCATGGTCCTTGCGGATCGGATCATCCGTATAGGATAAAAAAAGAAACTCCAGATATTTGCTATCTTTCTCTTTGAATGAGATCTCAATTCCAGCTACGGTTTCATTAGATATCTTACAACTAGAATCCCTCTTTTTTCCGATCCGGTTCCTCCACCACCGCGAACTCCGATCAGATTCAGGCATGATACACTTTTTATTTATTGGGAGAACCCAAGTACTCTCTTGCGGATCCATGAAACAACTCTCAGAAATCTTTTTCCCTTTTGGAAGATACAGGAGCGAAACAATCAACCTATTGATATTGGAAGACCAAAAAGATTCTTCCAATGTCTCATTTCTGGGTCCAATGGAATTCATAGGTATAGGAAGAATAGGTATAGGAAGAAGCCCCATCAAATAGAGATTTTTTCTTTCGACCATCTTTCGATTGTTAATACGAGATATAAGGACCGCTACTACAAGCAGTACTACACCTTTGATCGTGAAATATCGATTGCTTGTTGAACCCTGCGAATCACGTGAAAGTAG